TATCTTTTTTTTTTGAACTTCCTGGATTAGTGTAAGATAGAAATATGTCTATCTAATCTTAACAAAATGAATGAATCAATGAATGAAAGTGTAAGAAATGAAGTTTAATTCCCCTTTCTGGTCTGCCCGACCAATCATTCCAAAAAGGTCCTATACCTCGTATTATTTCTATTCTACCTATCCTATTTAGTTTATTATTTTATTTATTTTTTTTAATATTCAATATTTCATATAAATATTGTTTTAATAATATCGATTTATAATTAATATCTATTTATTCTTAGATTTCTCTTAGATTTCTTTTTTTATTTATTTTATTCTTTGATAGAATTCTATTTCTAATTCATTAAAAATATTTAATTATATTTAAATATAATATTTAAAATTAAATAGAATCTATTTAATGAAAATAATATTAAAAAAAAATGGAAGGGTGATTAGAATGAATGATTCATAAATACGAATCAAAAGATTCTATGAAATCATGAAAGAGAGAAAGATCTTTCAGATTTAATCATACCTTTAATCATACCACATTATATTGACAATTTCAAAAAACTGTTCATACTATGAATATAGTATGATGACGATCGGGCAAGTATGCCCCCATCGTCTAGTGGTTCAGGACATCTCTCTTTCAAGGAGGCAGCGGGGATTCGAATTCCCCTGGGGGTAGGGTATTACGAAAGGGAGTTGATCATGGATTATCAATAAGCCTGGAATTTATTCTTCCCGGGTCGATGCCCGAGCGGTTAATGGGGGCGGACTGTAAATTCGTTGGCAATATGTCTACGCTGGTTCAAATCCAGCTCGGCCCAATAATTCGCCGATCCACCACGAAATGATAGAACCCATTTGTTGTTCCCCAGAAATGCCTGATCGGAATACGGAAGAATAAAAAAAAACTACAATTTTCTGATATATTTTACTGCTGTTCATTTGCTTTCTTTATTTTATCTCACAAATTCTGATCTTGCTTGCTAATGATATAGATTCATACTAGATTCATATAACGATCTGAAACTATAAAGTCTAAGGAAAAGAATCAAATAAAGAATAAATATAATATAAATAAAAAAACTCTTTTTTTTTTATTGAAAGATTAATTTGATTCTTAATCAAATTATAAAAAATAAAAGGATTATTAACAATCCCTGAGACGCTCCCGCTAAAGTGCATATCCGTGTGGATATCCAATATATCACTCGCGTTTCTGTTACAATATGACTTATTCTAATCTAAATATCGAAAATCTAAATAAAATATATAAAAAATAAAGGGTTTGAATGAAATCATAAGAATATGTATGATGTACACTTTATTTTATTTCCTTGGGATTGTAGTTCAATTGGTCAGAGCACCGCCCTGTCAAGGCGGAAGCTGCGGGTTCGAGCCCCGTCAGTCCCGACGGATCCAAATCCAATTCCAATAAAAAAATACATCTGCATTTGCTGTGAAAAGGAGAACACATAGCAGAATTTCATTCCCAAGTGGGATACCCTCTATCTCTTATTTTATTTATTTATTAGTTTCTATTTATTTATTAGTTTCACATTTCTCATCAAAGAAATATGGAAATTCCCATTTATTCAACTAGTCCCGATTGATAGGAGAAAGACATATGTAGATTAGTACAATTATTGGTAGAATCATATTCAGGATTCCAAGAGATACCGTACGGAGTCTGGCTTTTTCGATTATTCCCGATCTGTGTAATAGGGTACTATACGTTTCCAGGAGTCTATACACAAATGGAATTTGTACGATACAAAAAAAAATTTAACATAGTAACTTTGATATAATACTTTTAAGATGAAAAGTATATCCCTTTAGGGCTCCGATTTTTTGTAACCTCAATTACTAATTTCAATTATTAATGTGAATTTGAAACAATTTATCTCATTAAAATTTCACACTGAATTTTTGATATATGCATCCCATAATTAATCCAAGGAAATAGGATATTAATAAAATAAAGCTCAAAGAAGGATCCCATTTCTATTAGAGAGGGCTATCTCTCTTTGTGAGGGAATGAATAATCTTTTTTAAGTTTAAGGTTCTTGCCGAAGAAAGAACAAACTTTTTAATGAATTTGATGAAATACTCGATTTTTTTATATCCGGACTCTCCTTATTATACTCCTTCTTTGTTTTCCAAAGAAGATTAGATCATTAAAAAGGGGGGGTTAGAACTAAACTTCTTCCTTTTTTACATTTCGCTTCTATTGGTTATTTTATTGGGATTTTTTATAACCAATGTAAGTAAGTATAAAGGCGGTCATATGATATTTCATCAGATGATTGTACAAAGGGGGGCGTAGCTTATAGAAAAGAAAGAATGATAAAGAAAGTAAAGAAATTATTGATCGGATCAGGAATAAAAATTGGAATTCGGTATGTATAAAAGATCTTCCTATGTTATACTATTTAATTCTCGACGATGAATCAATTTTATAGTTCAGATATTGTTATTCATGATATTGCTCCGATTTGATATCATCGAGATGTAATTCATCCCATTGAATATTGAATTTACATCCGAAATATTTATCAGCTCTATGGGATTAAATCCCGAGTTATTGCGAATTAACTAAAAATGAAACGATTAGATTATGGAAGTAAATATTCTCGCATTTATTGCTACTGCACTGTTCATTCTAGTTCCTACTGCTTTTTTACTTATAATATACGTAAAAACAGTCAGCCAAAATGATTCATTTGAATGAAACTTGACTGTTTAGTTCTTCTCAATGCTTGAAAAGAAAAAAGAAAATAAAAAGTATTCAAATTTAGTGTCTTAAATGAAATAAGCGGACTAGAATCATCAGTATTCTATGAGATTCGATAGTATGGTAGAAAGAAATATATAAATCTTTCTACCATATTTATTATTGTTATTGTAGTATATAAAGTCTTACTGTATAAAGATAGAGGTTTAATATAGATCAATCTACAATATGTATCTTCATAGATATCAATTACATATGGATATCAATTACATATATGTAATGTATTTACATAACGTACCAATTCGATTTCTTTGCTTCATCTATTTAATTTGTGTTGATTCCAATCATCAATCTGAAAAAATCGAAGGGCAATTCTTACTCTTACGATTCGAATTCCTAGAATTTCTGATTCTATTCAATATGAATCCCGATATCCATTGAAAGAATCAAATCGATGAAGGAAAAAAAGAGTATAGGCCTTTAATTTTAATAATTATTAAAATTAATAACAAGAAAATCACATAATCTTTTTTTAGTATTCCGAAGAAGTAATTGATTGAGCAGTTGACAGATGATCCAGTGGTTCAGTTCCATGGGAACCTCTTTGGATTTCGAAAAGGATTAGTAAAGCCCACTGATTTTTAACGTTTGAACCATGATATGAAATGAGTTCGATAAAGCAAGCATAACATAAATAAAATGTCTAAAAGAATAAAAAAAAGCGGGAACGCGCAATATGTGACTTGCCCAAGGCAATATTTTATTATGTGTAGTATATCGTTGGACAACCACTATGTCTATGTTGTTTCCTATAGGAAGTCTGTATATACTTAATAACATAACTATTTTTTTTTTTATCTTTGAACAGTAAAAAAAAAAAGAGGGGGAAACCAAAAACAAATAAAAAAGTAAAATAAAAAGGACTTTGCAGAACGATCTATAAAACAATTGATATGGTTTGAGTTTGATTCTTCAACTCAATTAGTAGTACTTCTAGAGTCCACTTCTACCCCATACTACGAGTGAAAGAGAAAATGTAAAGACTACCATTAAAGCAGCCCAAGCGAGACTTACTATATCCATGTGAATTATATCCCCTATCTCTATAAATATAAAGGAATTATTCCATTATTGTTCACTAATCATTATTATGTTCATTAATAATAGTGGAATCCCTGGCGAAGAGTCAAAAGGGGATTCTAACCCAACACCGTTGATGAAACAATCCAATAAACTCACAATTATAACAGTTTCTTATATGATTTCTAGTAGAATCGGAAAACATTAAGCACAAGCAAAATACGTAGATACACCCCTGGAAATCTCAAGGGAATGGTACTAACATGTAGTAATAATAAGACCTAGTCTTTTTTTTGTTGACCTTCATTTCATTACATTAAGTCAAAAGTATCCAAATATAGAGTCAAGATAGATCACTATCTATCACATACCCCTAATTTCGCATTTTAGCTAATCCTTACGTTACGTCTCCTGCTTGTCTATGTGAAACAATCAGAAGATAGTCTATTACATTAAAGACAATTATCTCTTCAATCAATATTAAATTGATTGCAGGAGCACACATAGAATTTCATGAGTTCGTATACGAATAAAGTATCTTTCGACCTTTCCGCAACTAATAATTAAATTCCTCATTCGTCTATCCAAATTAATTGAAGACCCAGTTAATAAACACTACATTAATAACAGCTGTCATATCAAGATTTAACGATTCTTTTTCATTCAAAACAAAATTCACTAATATAATCTTTTCCGTGAATTGAAGCCTAGACGCAAGGATTTACAGCATTTTCATTTTAGAGAACAGAACCGCCAGATGCTTATAGCATCAAGCAAGTATCAAGAGTCGCTTACTTCATGCTGGAAAAAGATTTGTCAAGTTATCTTAGCAAAACAGAATAAGGTATTCTTATTTTTTTGTTGATCAGGCGACACCCAGATTTGAACTGGGGAAAAAGGATTTGCAGTCCCCCGCCTTACCGCTCGGCCATGTCGCCAAAACGATACAAAAAATATATGAAAATATTTCATTTTTTATTTTTTTTTTGGGGGGGGGGGTTATTCATTTTTGTACTTGTATCGTGAATCCTGTTTTTTTTCTTTAATCTATTTCCTAAAAGAAATCCTTACCTTTCTCTTTTGATTGGATACATTTCTTTGATTGATTGTATAATATCTTAAAACAAACACACTATTTAAAAACACTCCTTCCCTTTTCTATTGAAAAATCAATTGTGGATTTTCAGTCACA